CATACATATTGATAGACAGAACTGCTATTTATTTGCTGAATAGACAGATTGATAGAAAAAATCATGACTATACTTAACAATAAAACACTCTGAAAAGCCCACATACGACGAAGACTCTTTGTTGCCGTCGGGAAAAGAAGAAGTCCTAGCCCTATTAACATAGGAACTGGAAGTGGAAGAAAAGGTATTATCCACGCATATTGATATGTCTGTTCCATAAAAAAAATTTTTATTCTTAATTAATTGTTTCCGATTCACCGGATCTTGCCTATTTCGAAAAAAGTTAATAAAAAATCAAGATATGCACTAACTTATTGAATCATTTTATATTAGTATTTATTCTGAGTCTTTTTAAAATCGTTCAAAAAAAAAAAAAAAAGAAGTTATAATTGGTCAACTTATATGCCCAAGTGACATATAAAAACGAATACTGATAATAGTAAAATAACAATAGAGCAAGGATCTAAATTTAAGCTAAAAAGAGTACTTTATCCTGATATGAATTATATGATTAACTAAGAGCATCGGTCTAATGAAAAAAAACCTTGATTTTAGTTAGTTTATTCCAACTCATTAACTAATTCATTATGGGATTGCTTTTCAATCAAAACAATTTATTAGTAAAGTTATTAGTAAAGTTTAGAAGATTATAGATCTAAAATGAACTTTTTTGATCGATAAAGAATAAAAAATGACTGAGATATTTTTTATGAAACCACGTATCCTTTAACAGATTTATTAATAGTCTCGTTCAAATTTTCAAATTGAAGGTTTATTGTTTTCTCAAGTTTGACTAAAAAAAGACTCAATTTTTCAGTCAAAAGTTTATAATCCTTTGAGGGATTTTATTCTATGTAAATAAAGTATAGAATGAGTAAAATAAGGGTCTTTTAGGTTCTTTATTGATTTTATTAAGTTTGATTTAGTAGATTATAAAGAGATAACTTTGAGAGATAAACAACGAGAACTAAAAGTTCCAAACCAAAATGTTTGGATTTACTAATAGCGTATGGAATCAAAATTTTGTTATTTTGAGTCATTTTTTATAAAATTTTCACCGATCTTTGACATATCTAAATCTAAATTTCTTTTTTATGAAAAGAATCTTATTTAGACAAAAAATAGATATAGATAATGAATAAGAAAAAAGAATTCGTTTTGAACAATAGATGTCTTTCACATCCAACTATAACAACGAGTAACTTTTAAATGGCAGTTCCAAAAAAACGTACTTCGATATCAAAAAAGCGTATTCGTAAAAATATTTGGAAAAGGAAAGGATATGGGGCGTCGTTAAAAGCTTTGTCATTAGGGAAATCTCTTTCTACCGGTAATTCAAAAAGTTTTTTTGTACGACAAACAAATAAGTCCTAAAATATAAGTCCTAAAATATCGGAATAATCAGAATGGATTTTACTAAAAAAAAAAAAAAAAAAAGTCTCAGTAATTTGTTAATATCAAAGTTAATCTAAAATGAACAATTGGCAGTCCCTATTCTAATCAATATGAAATAGACCCTTCATTTTAGAAAAGAATTCTTCTGTTTTCGGAAAAAAGAAGAATCAAGAAAAAAATACAAAATTTTTTCTTTCTTTTTAGTATATTTTCACTCAAATTTTGGTGGTGGGGAGTCTTCTTTTCCCCATCGACCTTTACAATTACAAGAATGAAAAATTTTTCTGTTTTTCGGGAAGGCCAGATATAAGATTTTTAGTTCAAATTAATGACGTGTTGAAACTAATTCATTCCGTGTTAAAAATTTTTGAATAACTTTCTGACTTCTTAATTTATTTATTACTTAATTTATATTTATTTATTTCTTAATTTATTTATTATATGTTAATTTATTTACGATATGGATATGTAATGAGTTTTCTATATATCGATATCTCCAATTTTCAGTCCAATCAAAAAAAGAACTTAATTTGTGCACTATTTTGTACAAAAAATGTGTCAATTTGGAGTAATCTAAAATAGACATATTTTCAATTCATTGAAAAAATTTTTTTTTTCAATTTATGAAATTAGATAAACCATAAAGAATGACAAAAAAAGTAAATAAAATGAAATAAAATGAAACTAATGAACCTTCAAATTGACTTTTGAACTCATTTTTTTATCATTTACTAATTGAATCTTTACTAAAAAAACTGATTTGGTTGAATTGACTTGTTCAATCTCGATCTCGACGATTGAATATAAATAGGCTATTATGAGTTCGAGCAAGCCGCTATGGTGAAATCGGTAGACACGCTGCTCTTAGGAAGCAGTGCTAGAGCATCTCGGTTCGAGTCCGAGTGGCGGCATGCCATCTTCTAAAAGATATCCAATAGATCCTATAATAAAAAAAAATTCCCATTTCTTTTTCTTAATTAATATAGGGGATCCCCCCCGCCCTTTTTCATTTTTATGATATTTTCAACTTTAGAGCATCTATTAACTCATATTTCTTTTTCTATTGTTTCAATTGTAATTACACTTCATTTGATAACCTTATTGG